TTTACTCATACTCATTCAATTGGTTCAAAAAAGAAGATTATGTTTCGCAATTTCATAATCCAATCTTTCCATTTTTAATTAACCTTTAAGATATACAAATTACGAGAATGTATCTTTTTCCTCGAATCTCTCGTTGAAATGAGAAGTAGAGGTAAAGGATTTAATCCTTTTACGAAATAAAGTTTTTGATCGAAATATAAATAAAATCGAAAGACCCCTTAATAGTTCGGGGGGTTAATAGAACGAATCGCACTTTTACCACTAAACTATATCCGCTACAATGCAATTATTATATAGAAATATACTTTTTGTCGAATAAGGGAATTGGGCGTAATTAAGATAGGATCATAAAATGATTGTGAACATCACATTTGACTTTTCAGCAAGGAACTTAATGAGATTAGGAAAAGTTAAATAACTCAAAAAAAAATCTCTATTTTTGCTAGAGGTGTTTTGTCAGATACGAATTGACAAAACCGCTGAAGTCGTAAATCAAAATGCATGGTGCAAGAATCCATAGTCTCGTTTTTTATTCTTTTTATTCCAGTAAAGAAAAAAAATAAAATGATGGTTCTATATTATAAGAATCATAAGATATAGAATCTTATTGTTGTTGCTTCAATAATAAAAATAAACATTTTTGTTTTCAAATTCGATAACTCATTTTTGATTTATGATTCATTGGAGCAAAATGCGGCCCCGCTAGGTGAATACCTAGCCGGGCTACATTGCTGATAAAAGTTGTATATATCTCTATAATAAAGAGAGATAAAGAAAGATCTTTTTCAAGCCTTACTTTATGTATAATATAACATCGTAATTAGCTCTTTTCAATTGGGAGAGATGGCTGAGTGGACTAAAGCGGTGGATTGCTAATCCGCTGTACGAGTTAGTCGTACCGAGGGTTCGAATCCCTCTCTTTCCCTTTCCGTTGATGCCTTGGTATTTAATTTATCTTTTGTTTTAAATTTCTCAAACCCTTTTTTATAATTAAACGTGTGTAATAGATAAAATCCTACGAAAAGGTAAAATCAAGCAAGGAAAATGAAAAATCCCTTTTATTTTTATTCTTCACGCCCAGGATTACGTCCTGGATCATTAGACAGGAATCCGAAGATGAAGAGAGAAACAAAGAATATCACTACTGTGTAAACGAAGAGTTTGAGAGTAAGCATTACACAATCTCCAAGATCGTTTTTGGGAAAAAGAGAATAGATTCTCCGTTTTATATCACATATCCTATTTTTTTTGACACCAAGAACTGAAGCGTTGTTTCTAGAAATGGAAAAAATCCTCAGAAATTCATTTGTAATAAGAGCCTTTCATTCCATTTCCTATCCATAATTAGATATTGTAGGAAACCTTACATAGGGTCTTTCTCTGGCATTAGAAAAGGGCTAAACTAAAGTGGGGTGATCCGGATTTATCGTGCCTATCTAAGACTTTCAAATGTTTGAATCGAGAATTTAACTTATCTTATTAATTGTTTAATTGTATTGTTAGAATTTTTTGTTCTCGAATAAATCATGAATTTTTCTTAGGACAGTATTAAAGATCTCATCGAAAACTTACCGCAGCTTGCCAAACAAATGCTAAAAGAAAAAAGAGTACAGGTATGACTGGCATAACATCTACAATTGGATTTAAAAAAGCGTAGGCCTCGGGCAATTTGGCAAAGAAAAAACTACTCGTCGAATAAATCGAATACGAATAAAGGGCAGAATTAAGACAGATCAAACTGAAGATATTAAGCATAACAAACATTTTATTCTTGGAAATAATTCTTGGAAATAATTGCATTTTGATTGAGTTTTTAATATAAAATAAATATAAAAATGAAAAAAAGTAAGGTTGACAAAAAAATGTCTCTTTTTCTTTGAACTGGCCCAATCAAAAATCCTTCAATTCTCAAACTTAAAATAGAATAGAAGAAATTAGACTTTCATACAATATTTAAATTGAATTATCTGTAATGATCAATGAATTGAGTTTCATTTTATATCTATACGTGTCAAAACCCTAGCAACACTTTAATTTATTACAGAGATATTTGGACCAGAATTGACGAACAACCAATACCGGTATTAGTTTTATTAGTGTTGAATAGAAATCTAAAATGGGGCGTGGCCAAGTGGTAAGGCAACGGGTTTTGGTCCCGCTATTCGGAGGTTCGAATCCTTCCGTCCCAGAGCGTACGTACCCATTTCGTCAGAATAAGGGTTATTTTATTTGAACAACTTTCTGTGTAAGAGTCTAATATTGGATTAAATGCGATTCTTGTTTCTTATTTTTGAATCATATCTTTTTCACAAACTAAGTCGAATTCAAATGGTATGCGGATGTAAGTAACTGAATCTATTTCGGATTCAAGTAAGATGGGAATATCAATCAACAAGATAAGAGTTTGATCCTTCATATTGAAGTTAGTTACTTAGAAAAACCTTATATCTCATATCTATTTTTCAATTCTGCATTCTGAATTGCAATACGAAAGAAAAGTCTCTATACTCCCTATCCCTTAAATGAAACGAAGCAGCCAAATTTAGAATTCCTCGAATTCTAAACAAGAGGGTAAGGGCTCTTTATACTAATTGAATTTAATCAAGGATTGAGTCTCTTAAAACTAGGTTAGGGTAAAATAAAAAAGAGGAGCAAGGACTTAATCTGGACCTGTTTGACTTTATACTTAGACTATTTTATCTAGCATCGTCTAAAAGAAGATCTTTTTAATTTATGACTCAGCATACCCATGGAATTCCGGGAGTAGATAGAAATTAATCAGTAATGATAATGGAAGGTTTCCATTTCAATATCTGTGTCTGTCCGATCTTATTAACTTTAACAAAGAATCAAGTTGAATATGTAACAGATGTAGATTCTTTGAGCCCCTTTTTTAGATACTTAGAACCTTATTTTTATGTATTTCGAGTTTGGTTCTAATAAATCTTGGAAATTTATGTAACGGTTGAGACGGGGATTTATTCATATATTCTATTCACTTTACTTTGTGAAAAGATTACAGAAAGATTGCTAAACTTCAAGTCAAACAAAATACATATTAAAGAAGTGTTTATATACTTTTTTTGTATTGTTATCGTATATATGGATTGTTACTGTTCGATTTCAGAGGCCGCGGTCTTTCTATTTTTGTTGTGATGTCTTAAATATTTAACATCGAATATCGATAATTTAATATAGAGTAGCGATCTTTTTAGTGACAATAGTTCAGTCTATCTGATAAATAGGAATCCCCTATTCTTCCGAATCTGATTTTATCAAGCAGATGAAAGACTAACGACCTAAATCCTTTCTTACATCAGTCTTTTTTATCTATTCTGTGAAAACAAAAAAAGAATTTGCTTTTCGATCTATCTAGCTATTTGCTTTAAACCATTAATGATTCAATTTGCAAAGAAAGATGATGTATTTATCTCTTTTATGATGATCAAATGTGGTCTTTATTGTAAAACTTTATTCCAATAATGACGTTGAAGTATTCCATTTTTGAATTCAATTTAATGAAGTTCTTGGTACTCGAAGAAATGTAAGGCTATTGAATCTGTCTTATCAAATCACTTGAAGATAGAGATTCAAAAAGAACTCATTTAGTTGTGTTTATTTATTTTAAAATGAAAATAAAGGATAAATTCTTGCTGAGGCTTCTTCATAAAAATATCTACCCACCCCTAATAGATATAGAGAAGAAGAAAATAAGTATAGATTTCTATGTATTGGGTACTAGTTAAAGCAATGACTATTCATGATTCCATAATTGAATCAATTTCATATCGGTTTCAAATTAGAGGAATGTTATGGTAAAACTTCGTTTGAAACGATGTGGTAGAAAGCAACGTGCGACTTGAAGGACATGATTAGCCATGGATTCTTACATCCACCATTTTCTATTTTATATAAGAATAGAAGTGCTCTTAGCTCGACATTATTTGTTCTGTTCATTCGGACCCCCTTGTTGGGTTGTAATGTAAGTAAATAGTACATGATGAAGCTCGAGTAGAAAGTATTAATTCATTTCTCGGGGGCAAAGATCTAGGGTTAGTGCCAATCAATAAGTTGTTCCAACTTCGTAAATATATTTTTGATATATAAATCGAAAGGGTCCAATTCAAGCAAGTTTCAAATCCAAAAGGAAAATTTGTTGGATTTGATAAAAATCTTTAGATCAAAAGTGTATCACGCAAGAATCAACTGTTCGTATGATTCTTTTATAGAAGTATAGAAAGAAATCGCAAAAAGGTATGTTGCTGCCGTTTTGAAAGGATTAAGGAACGCCGAAGTAACGTCTAAACCTAATGATTCAAAGCAAAGATAAAAGATCCTGAAACAAGTAAAGCCCATTTTGATTGTCTCACCAACTGGACTGGATTCGAGTGATAAATCCAAATAGATTCTAAACAAAAACGAGACAAAAAGGGGGTTAGAGACCATTCAATAAATGAAATGCTTAAGGATTCTCCTTTGAGCGATTTGAAAGTTATCCAACTTGAGTTATGAGTATGAATGATTTTTTTCTTTTTTTTTGAAAAAGAAAAAATCATGATCGAACCAATTTAATGATTTTATGAACCTAGGTTAACATTCTAAATCTATACATAGACATAACTTCGAATCATTTTTCTTGAGCCGTATGAGGAAAAAACTTCCTATACGTTTCTAGGGGGGGTATTGCTCATATACATCTATCCCAATGAACTGTCTATCGAATCGTTGCAATTGATGTTCGATCTCAAAGAGAAGGAAGGGATATTCGCAAAGTAGGTTTTTATGATCCGATAAAAAATCAAACTTATTTGAATATTCCTGCTATTCTATATTTCCTTCAAAAAGGCGCTCAACCTACAGGAACTGTTGATGATATTTTAAGGAAGGCGGAGGTTTTTAAGGAACTTCATCGTAATTAAAGGAAATTCAATTAATGAAATACAAAAAAGACGGACAATTCATATATAGCTTTGTATAATATCACTTTTTTTACTATCTTTTTTTGCTCTATTCATATGAATTTATTATTGCTTGTTTAAAATCCCACATTCTATATTCTATAACAACAAAAATATATTTTTGTTGTTATAGATATAAATAAAATGTCTAGAAAAAGATCAAGTGAATAAATGAAGTAATTGGATCGAAAAATAGAAATATAAAATTCTGATATTCACTTCAATCAAGTAGGTCATTGAAATTGTACTAAATAAATAACAAACAGAGGATTTATTTTATTTATATCTATTGAATGAGTAAACCCGAGATTTTTTCCTCTACTTAATTTATTCTTCCACCGACACTTTCTTTTGTATCTATGTAGATTAGATATGGAGTGCCAATCCAACACGAGTCCTTTTTTAATATTTTTTATTTTCTCAGCATTTATATTGACAACAGTATATCGAACACATATAATTCGATCATTAATAAGTGGATTTATTTATCTTCATTCCATAAATTTTGTTTTTTACTTAAAAATGGATAACATAAGAGTAAGAGGCGGTCTATATCTATAAATTTTGCCATTTCTTTATATTTATTTGAGAATCTCTTGAATTTTTATCTGATCTGTTTTTATGTTCAGAATCAATTAGAAAATTTTTTTTTTAGATTTCTTGCTAGTTAAATGTTTTAATCGTATAATCCAATATGTTTATTTCTTTTGATTTTATCTACATGCTCTTCTTAACTTATTTTATTGGGGTTGCTAACTCAACGGTAGAGTACTCGGCTTTTAAGTGCGGCTAAAATATTTTACACATTTGGATGAAGCAAGGGATTCGTCCATACCATCGGTAGAGTTTGTAAGACCACGACTGATCCTGAAAGGGAATGAATGGAAAAAGCAGCATGTCGTATCAATGGAGAATTCTGAAAATCTTTCAGTCTTACCGGATCGGTACAAAACCTTGTTTGGATTTTTGGTTGGACTGGAACAAAAAGAATTTTAAATTGAGTTGAGTTAATAAATGGATAGAGCCTTAGGGCTCCAATTAATTATAGATAAAGAAAAAGCAACGAGCTTTTGTTCTTAATTTTGGAATAATTACCTAATCTAATTCTATGTTAAAAAGATATTAGTGCCCGGCGTGGGAAAGTCTTCTCTCATGAGTGGGGTTGATTGCTGATTTTTTTCATGAATCCTAACTATTCGCCATTCCATAATCAAATGGAGATGGATGTGTAAAAGAAGAAGCATATTGATAAAGAGAATTTTTTCTAAAATCAGAAGATCGATTGGGTTGAAAAAATAAAGGATTTCTAATCATCTTGTTATCACATAAACCGATTAATTAGATGGAAAAGGATAGAATCCGCGGATGAATCGACCTATCCCCGAGGTATCTATTCTTTGTTTTACTATAAATACCTTGTTTTGACTGTATCGCACTATGTGTTATTTGATAACTCAAGAAATCCTTTGGTTCAAATCGAATTTGTCAAATGGAGGAATTCCAAAGATATTTAGAACGGGATAGATCTCGGCAACATAACTTTGACTTTTTATACCCACTTATCTTTCAAGAGTATATTTATGCACTTACTCATGATCGTGGTTTAACTAGATCCATTTTGTTAGAAAATGCGGGTTCTGACAATAAATTCAGTTTACTAATTGTGAAACGTTTAATTACTCGAATGTATCACCAGAATCGTTTGTTTATTTCTGCTAATGATTCTAACCAAAATCCATTTTTAGGGCATAACAAAAATTTGTATTTTCAAATGATACCAGAGGGATTTGCAGTCATTGTGGAAATTCCATTTTACCTACGCTTAATATCTTCTCTAGAAGCTAAAAAAATAGAAGAATCTCATAATTTACGATCAATTCATTCAATATTTCCTTTTTTAGAGGATAAATTTTCCCGTTTAAATTATGTGTCAAATATACTAATAGCCTATCCTGTCCATCTGGAAATCTTGATTCAAACTCTTCGTTACTGGGTGAAAGATGCTTCCTCTTTGCATTTTTTACGATTCTTTTTCCACGAGATTCATAATTGGAATAGTTTTATTTCTCAAAATAAATCGATTTCCATCCTTTCAAAAAAAAATCGAAGATTGCTCCTGTTCTTATATAATTCTCATGTCTGTGAATACGAATCCATTTTCATTTTTCTCCGGAACCAATCTTCTCATTTACGATCAAGATCTTTTGGAACCCTTCTTGAGCGAATCCATTTCCATGTAAAAATAGAACATATCTTGGATGTCTTTACTAAGGATTTTCAGGCCATCCCATGGTTGTTAAAGGATCCTTTCATGCATTATGTTAGGTATCAAGGAAAAGCCATTCTGGCTTCAAAAGGGACGCCTCTTCTGATGAATAAATGGAAATATTACCTTTCCAATTTCTGGCAATGTCGTTTTTATGTGTGGTCTCAACCAAGAAGGATCCATATAAACCAATTATACAACCATTCCCTAGACTTTCTAGGCTATCTTTCAAGTGTACAACTAAACCCTTCCGTGGTGCGTAGTCAAAAGCTAGAA